AACCAATACGTCTATTTCTACGTGAACCAATTTTTGGTATAGGTTTTGCCATATTTTATCATCTCATAAATATAAGTCAGAGATATATGGATATATCCATTTCATGTCAAAACAGATCCTGGTTTTTTTTTACTGATTTTTTTTACTGATTTTTTGTACATCTGTACATCAGGTCCTTTCGATTTTGGGAGTCCTTTTTGGTTTAAAAAGATTATCCTTGTCTTTGTTTATGTCTCGGGTTGGAACAAATTACTATAATTCGTCCCCGCCTACGGATCAATCGACATTTTTCACAAATTTTACGAACGGAGGCCCTTATTTTCATATTTGTCACTCCTTTTCTTAATTCGGAATCTACTTAATTGATTGGAAGAAAATAAGTTTCTTAAAATTTTTAACTTCGAATTGTATCCCTACGAAAGAATGTTGAAATCAAAAAATCACCTAATTATTTGAGTCTTTACTTTTGAATATACAAATTATATGCCCTTTAGTTGAATCATAAGAACTTACCACAATTTTTATTCTATTTACTGGTAGTATACGTATAAAATTACGTTGAACCTTTCCCGAAGCAAAACCCAGAATCGGATTTTCGTTATCTAAACGAACTCGAAACATACATACCGTTGGGACGTAGTTCAGTAATTAAACCCTCGCGAATCCGTTTTTGTTCTTTCATTCCAGGTAAAACGGCTTTGAAGCATCAACTAATCAAAGAGGCATAATATTAGAAACCTACCCTTTACTCTTTTTTTTTTTCACAAATATGAAAGTTCCGCATATAATTCGGCTATCAGAAAGATTACCATATATAACACAAAATTTCCCCGCCGATTCCTTCTATTCGAGCCTCTCGGTCTGTCATTATCCCTCGAGAAGTAGAAAGAATTACAATCCCCATTCCGCCTAAAATTCTCGGAATTCCTTGATAGTTAGAATAAATTCGTAGGCCGGGCCGGCTGATCCGTTTTAAATTTAAAACAGTTCTATATGATCCTTTCCTATTTCTCCTATGTCGTAGGGTTAAAACCAAAAAATATTTATTGCTTTCCTGATGTTTTCTCACGTTTTCAATAAAACCTTCTCGTAAAAGGATTTTAACAATATTTTCAGTCATGTTAGTAGATGGTATTCGAACTGTTCTTTTTTCATTCATGTCAGCATTTCGTATAGAGGTTATTATGTCAGCAATAGTGTCTTTACTCATGATAAACTAAGATTATTGTTGCCCCCGAATTTGGATATAATCAACATGCTCTATTTCTTTTTTTTCTGAATTCATAAATATTTATGAATTTAAAAAGGTATATGCGTGATATACAAACAATCTACTAATTTAATTTAAATTAATCCATTTCATTCAAATACTATAAACTATATCACGGTATTCCCTTATAATACCTCAGGTGCTAATGAAACTATTTTAGTGAAATTTAACTGTCTTAATTCCCGGGGGATCGCGCCAAAAATTCGGGTTCCCTTTGGATTTCCTTCTTGATCAATAACAACTGCAGCATTGTCATCATATCGTATTATCATACCGTTGTCGCGTTTGAGTTCTTTACAAGTACGTACAATTACAGCTCGAATCACTTCTGATCTTTCTAGAGGTGTATTTGGTACTGCTTCTTTGATTACAGCAACAATAACGTCACCAATATGAGCATATCGTCGATTACTAGCTCCTATGATTCGAATACACATCAATTCTCGGGCCCCGCTGTTATCCGCTACGTTCAAATGGGTTTGAGGTTGAATCATATCTTTTTTTTATTGGTTTTGTCTTTTTCAATGTAAAGGGTGAAAAAAAAAAAGAAATATTGTTTGTTCAAAACAAAACAAGAAACCTACAATTGTTTTTTATCAAAAAAATTCTTTCCTTTTGTTCTACATTCCTATCCTATACCGAAAGAATGAATTGAGTTCGTATAGGCATTTTTGATGCCGCTATTGAAATAGCCCTTCTGGCTATATTTTCTGCCACTCCGCTCATTTCATAAAGTATTCTGCCGGGTTTAACAACAGCTACCCAATATTCGGGAGATCCTTTCCCCGAACCCATACGTGTTTCTGTAGGTCTTACTGTAACTGGTTTGTCTGGAAATATACGTACCCAGATTTTTCCACCGCGGCGTGCATTTCGTGTCATTGCTCGCCGCCCCGCTTCTATTTGTCTAGACGTGATCCAAGCGGGTTCAAGTGCTTGAAGAGCATATCTACCAAAGCAAATACGATTACCTCGATAAGACATTCCTTTCATTCTTCCTCTATGTTGTTTACGGAATCTGGTTCTTTTGGGGTTATAGTTGATGGTTGTTTATCAATTCCACCCATCTCTACTACAGAACCGGACATGAGAATTTCTTCTCATCCAGCTCCTCGCGAATTAAACGATTAAAAATAAAATACATGGTGAATAATATACTGAATTGGGGGATTCTTTGAAATTTCATTTAATAATTTTTTTCTTTTGATATATAATTAACCGCATATTCTATTTATAGATAATGTCATTTAGGTATAATGAATGTTATAATGAATCTTTATTTTGCTTTTTATTATCATATCGAATTGACTCAAATTTCTAAAAAAAAAATTCGCGGGCGAATATTTACTCTTTCAACATTCAGTTGTAAGATTAGTCTATGACATGACCTTTCAAAAAAAAAAAAAAATGATTCTGGTTCGTTCCGCCATCCTACCCACTGAATCATTAGGATTCGTTTTCAATAGAATCTTATGCATTCACAGGTTCTGTCGTTCCCACCACCTCTCGAGTAATGATTAGGTCTGAATTCTACAATGGAGCCCTTAATGAATTTTTTTTTGAGTCAACCTTCTCAGTCTTTATTGGCTCGGGGCTCTTGATTTGTGGTTCTATCCACGTATTTGTCTAATGTCTAATTAGGGATCAATCAGTATTGATGCTTTATTACATTCCTTTTTATGAGATAACTCATAGACCGTACATATTGGAATCATATATCGTTGATATTCTTGTTCTATCTTTCTCTCACCTTTCCATTTATCTGTATACTTTTCTTGCTTTACAACTCATAATCAGATTGGTTTTTCTTTTTTGTTTATGCAAAAAAGATTTCAGTTGCTACAATGATATGACTTATATATCATATATATCATATTTTGACTGGCTCTTTTTTTATATCCAGATAATGCGAAGCGATGAGTTGGTTATTAGTTCTATAGTTATTAGTTCGTACTACGGGTTTTTCCATTTTTTTTGAATCCTAATCCTAAAAAAACCAACGAGTCACACACTAAGCATAGCAATTATATCAAATGATTAATCGAATTTTTATTCAACCTTATAGAATTGTTCATTTTTTTTATCACTAAATAGAAATAGAACTAAATACAAGTCAAGTAAATGCTTATTATTCTTCGTCTACAAATATCCAAATTTTGATACCTAATACCCCATAGATAGTTCGAACTGCGTAGGAACAATAATCTATTTTGGCTCGAATGGTTTGTAGAGGAACCCTGCCTTCTCTGATCCATTCGACACGTGCAATTTCTTTTCCGTCGATACGCCCTGCAATTTGTACTTGAATTCCTTTTGTACCTGCCTGCTCAGTTAATTCAATAGCCTTTTTCATTGCTTTGCGAAATGAAACTCTATTTTTTAATTGTCCGGCTATAAATTCCGCAAGAATATTGGGGTGCCCATAAGGGTTTACAATTCTTGTAATAGCAATGTTGAGTTTTCGGTTTACACAATTGAGTTCTTTTTGTACATTGAACTGTAATTCTTCGATTTTGCGAGTCCTGTCTTCTATTAATAACTTGGGGAATCCCATATAGATTATGACTTGAATCAAATCGATTCTTTTTTGAATCTCTATACGTGCAATTCCCTCGACATTAGAGGATATTTTCAGATTTTTTTGTACATAATTTTTGATACAATCTCGTATTTTTTGATCTTCTTGTAGATCCTCGGAATAATTTTTTGGTTGTGCAAACCAAAGAGAATGATGACTTTGGGTTGCACCAAGTCTGAAACCAAGTGGATTTATTTTTTGTCCCATAGTCCCCCACTACTATATATATCGTGAAACGTCATATCGGTGTATTTTTTTTTTTTTTTTATCCGTTCGGTTTTTTTTTAAGCATAACATAATATAGCGTATTTGTAGTTTTTCTAATATAGAATATTCTTTCTTTAAATATTCCTCCGCTCTTTTGTCCTTTTATCTTTTTCTAGTTGTTCATCTACAGATATATCTTTCAACACAATAGTTATATGACAGGTGGATCTTCTTATCGGATAACCCCGCCCTCGAGCTCGGGGTTTTAATTTTTTCACAGTGGTGCCCTCGTTGACTTCAGCTTTACTAACGATTAAACTTGTTTCATTCAAACCTTTATTGTGATTAGCGTTTGCTGCTGCAGAATAAACCAATTTTAAAATGTCATAACATGCTCGATAAGGCATGAGTTCTAGTATCATAAGTGTTTCTTCATAGGAACGCCCACGAATTTGATCAATTACTCTTCTCGCTTTGTGAGCAGAAATACATATATGTTGGCCTGAAGCGGCTACTTCTGTATATTGGTTCGGCTTTCTGGTCTTTTTCTCCATAATTATAAGGTTCACCTCTCATTAATAAACGATAAGCATCTATATTCACTTTTATTATTTTTATTATTTATTAATTAGAATTAATAAATTATTAACTTATTAACGCCGAGATCTATTATCACCTTTCGCATGCCCCCGGAAATTTAGAGTCGGTGAAAATTCTCCCAATTTATGTCCTACCATACGATCTGTTATATAAATAGGCAAATGCTCCCTTCCATTATGGATAGCAATAGTATGCCCGATCATTGTAGGTATAATGGTAGACGCTCGAGACCAAGTTATTATTATTTCCTTTTCTGCTTTTGTGTTAAGTTTATTTATTTTTCTTAATAAATGATTTGCTACAAAAGGATTTTTTTTCAGTGAACGTGTCACAATTAATTACTCC